CACGACGCATCATCCTCATTTTATTTTAATATAGGGTTTGTTTCTATGTCAATTAAAAAAACTAAAAAGTAGTACAAAGTATTATCCAGGCCCTGGTAGAATTTCTTGGATCTTCAAAACTCAAAAGTAAAACTTTGTAAGTTTCAGTACAGTACAAATAATGATATTGTATTGTTAATTATTAAAATTTAACACCTTGTTCAAAGATGTTCATTTACATTTGTACGCGTATCATTCACAAGGCTTGTGATGTGATAAGAAAAAAATTTCCGCTCAGATTAATTTGTAAAAGAGTATAGTAAGAATTAATGATAAATATAACCCATTTTGAATCGCTAACAAAATGAGAAAGAAAAAAAAATAATTAGGGCGTCAACCAGGTATTTTTGGGGATAGAGGGACTTGAACCCTCACGATTTCAAAAGTCGACGGATTTTCCTCTTACTAGAAATTTCATTGTTGTCGATATTGACATGTAGAATGGGACTCTATCTTTATTCTTATATGATCCGATTAATCCATTTTTAAAAAGATCTATCAGACTATGATGAAGTGAATGATTTGATCAATGAAGAATATTCGATTCTTTTTTCGATTTTTATTTGGAACCTATTCACAAATATTTTTCATAGAAATATAAAAAATTTACAGAACAGGTTCGGATCGTCATTAATTATTTTGAATCATTTGGAGATAGTATTTCAGTAAGTATACATATGTATATATGTTTATCTTTCATCCTGTCTGAAGTTTTGATGGAAAGATGCCTTTACAAATACAATCCAACCAACTCCATTTGTTAGAACAGCTTCCATTGAGTCTCTGCACCTATCCTTTATTTATTCTGGATTTCTGAAACCCGTGTTTGTTTTCAGAAAACGGGATTTGGCTCAGGATTGCCCTCTGTTAATTCCAGGGTTTCTCTGAATTTGAAAGTTATCACTTGGTAGGTTTCCATACCAAGGCTCAATCTAATTAAGTCCGTAGCGTCTACCAATTTCGCCATATCCCCTTTTGGTTTGTGCTGTGATTAGGATCACATCATTATGTTGTTTAACCTTTTTCATTTATTTAGATTTAAATTATGCCGGAACCGTTGAATTCATTAGAGATTCTTATATTGAAAAGTGTTTTCTCCTATTTGATTTCGTATTGATCGTTTTTCATCTTGTAGACCCATACTTGTTCTTGGTCCAATACGAAATGATTCGATCGTTTCTATATCAGAAATTAAATATCGATATATACCACGTATATATCTATTATAATATATATCTACTATCTATATAGATGCCCCTGTTTCTATCATTGTTAATGTACAATTTTGAATAGTTTAACGGTCGGTTCTATTTTTTTTTTATTCGTCTTATCTTTCGTCTTTTCAAATGAAACCGGAGGAATGTTTCATTGTGATCTGGGTTACACTTTTCTTTTCTCTTCTTATCATTTTCTTAAGCCATACCCTTTATAACATAAAAAAAAAAAAACGAAAAGGGGCAATTTAAGTTAGATTATTTTTATTAATATTAATTGAAAATTTAATGAAATAGGAAATTCTTTCGAATTAGATAAATTCTATATATTTTATTATACGATTCGAATATAAAATAAATTATAGAATAAAATTATAACTTAATTACTAGATTATATTACTAACTTAAGTACCCAATTAAATTTCAAATTATAAATATAAATAAATATAAAATTATGTACTAAAATATTTAATTTCTAATTTATATAGTAATTATAGCCAAAAACAAAATTAAAAGACTAGTAAATCAAATACTATATTATAGATTCTAGTAAAAAAATCTTACTATACAAATTAAACGAATTAAGATATTTTTTATTCATAAACATATATTTGAGAAATAGATCGAAATTAATAGATACAAATAAAATATTTTTGGAAATTATATTTTCCACTCTTATTCTTTATATATATATGTTTCTACCTCATATTTATTATAAAATAGCTAAGAATAAGCAGTTAAGATTTCAGTAGCAGCAATTTGTTTATTAAATTAGTATACGTGTAGAATTTATGTTATACGAGCCCGCTTAGCTCAGAGGTTAGAGCATCGCATTTGTAATGCGATGGTCATCGGTTCGATTCCGATAGCCGGCCTTTCGCCATTTGTTTGATTTTTTTTTTTAATACAATTAAATTCTATATATTGTATATATATACAATATATAGAATTGAAGGGCCGGATATTGATATAATTCCTCTAATTATTCTTTGTAATAATTAAGTAAATTTCGATTCATTTATCTTATCACATTTTAATTTCTTTTTAATTTTGGTTTATTAAATTTAATAAAAAAAAAAGGGAGGGTCCTTATGTCGCGTTACAGAGGACCCCGTTTAAAAAAAAAAAATACGCCATCTGGGGGCTTTACAGGGACTAACTAATAAAAAGCCTAGAGCCGGAAGCAATCTTAGAAACCAATCGCGCCCGGCAAAAAAGCACAATATCGTATTCGTTTAGAAGAAAAACAAAAATTGCGCTTTCATTAGGGTCTTACCGAACAACAATTACTTAAATAAGTTCTTATCGACGAAAAGCCAAAGGGTCAACAGGTCGGGTTTTACTACAATTACTTGAAATGCGTTTGGATAACATCCTTTTTCGATTGGGTATGGCTTCGACGATTCCTCAAGCCCGCCAATTAGTTAACCATACCTATTTACTAGAATATGGTATAATATGTAACTTCTTTCGAGTCTAAGCTCTTATTCTTATGTATGTGTAAACATGATATATGGACCTTGATCAGGTCCATGCCTACAGGCCTAAAATAAAAATAAATAAAAAATATTTAAGAATTTGTACGAAAATCTCGGGTTAAGATTGATCTAAACCAGTCCATATATATATAATTCAACATGCCAACTATTAAACAACTGATTAGAAACACAAGACAGCCAATCAGAAATGTCACGAAATCCCCCGCTCTTGGAGGATGTCCTCAGCGACGAGGAACATGTACTAGGGTGTATGTGCGACTCGTTCGGATCATGGACAAGGACAAAAAAAAGAAAGAAAACAATTGATCCAGTATCAATGATCATTACCGGTGAGTAGGATAAAATAGACTGGAAGAACTCCATTAAATATCTAAAATTAAACAAAAAGATATATCTTTCCATTGGGGTATCAAATGTATGGTTTCCGTTGGTGCAAATCCAATCACCTCAATTATCAATTTAAGATGAGAAAGAATTATCCATTGATACTAAATGATATCAATTAAGCAGGGGAAATCCTATTTTAAAAAGTCCAAAATTTAGGCCTTATTCTTGTAAGAACGGATTACCAGGGTCAGCTACTCAGCTAATCTTCATAATTAAATACTGTTACTGTATAAGTAGATCTCGTTGTGAAAGACCTAGTACTAGATAATTATGGGTAGAGCCAAAGAGTGTGAACTGTACAAGTTAACAATAACATTGATTAAATGAAGGAGGGGCTCCGGTGTATAGAGAGGATCTCACCGTTTAAGAAGTAACCGTAGAAACGATGGAACCCACTATAATCCATTTATTACTTTTTTATTTTTATTTATTTAATATCTGTTTTTGGTACTTAGTATCAATACAATTTTTATTTTTATTTCGAAGTGAAATGCCTATAAAAAATATAGTGGTCGGGAAAGTTGGAGTAGCAAAAGCCATTGGAATTTTTATTTTATACATTGGAAAAATCCGTTTTGTTATTAATAAACTAGGACACGGGGAGGGAATAACTGAAAGAAAGGAAATCAATAAGTTATTTATCAAAGTTTCATTTATTCAATGACCAGAATTAAACGAGGGTATATATCTCGAAGGCGTAGAACAAAAATGCGTTTATTTACATCTACTTTTCACGGGGCTCATTCAAAACTTACTCGAATTATTAATCAACAGAAAACAAGAGCCTTTGCTTCGGCCCATCAGGATAGGGGTAGACAAAAGAGAGATTTTCGTCGTTTGTGGATCACTCGGATAAATACAGTAATTCGAGAAAATAAAGTATACTTTAGTTATAGTAAATTAATACACAAACTGTACAAGCAACAGTTGCTTCTTAATCGTAAAATACTTGCACAAATAGGTATATTAAATAAGAGTTGTCTTTATATGATTTCCAATGAGATCATAAAATAACGAGAGTGGAAAGAATCTGTTGGACTGGTTTACATGGAGTTCCCTATAAAATTAACTCTGAAAAGGTAGAGTAGAAATTAGTATTATAAAATATGATAAGGTCGTCAAAAGGAAAATGAAGAAACACGTTTAATAAAAAATATTTCTTCTTCTTCCCCAATTTTTTTTTATTACGACCCCACAATCAAATCGATATTTTCCTATTTTTAAAACAAAAAGAGCGTCAATCCGTATTTGAGTTTGCATTGGAATTTTCTTTGTGATTCAATTTAAGAGTCAGCATATTTTTTTCTGGTTCTACGACCTGAACTTCTAGCAGTTGACTCGCTTCTTTTAACTAGTTTATCATTATTAAGAAAGGGTAACAGAGATAAAATGCGAGCTTGTTTTATAGCAATAGTAATTAATCGCTGTTGTTTTAAGGTCAATCTATTCACCCGTCTAGATAATATTTTTCCTTGTTCGCTAATAAATCGACTAATTAAACTCATGTTTCTATAATCAATTCGATCCCCCGATTGGATCGGAGACAAACGCCTACGAAAAGATCGCTTGGATTTAAGAAAGATTCGCTTGGATTTATCCATGTTTTTTTTTATTTCTTATCCTGAAGATCCCAATCCTATTTCTTAATTCTACATCGGATTTGATCCGATTGAAATAGGATTTGGTTTGTTTATATTTAAAAACATCTATATATATATTAGTATTAGATACCTTGTTATATATTCGATATATCGAATCTGTCATTTTTAATCTTCCTTGTAATGGAAGACTGACACACAGGCGATCAGTTGGATCTATTTCTTTATTTCCCCATGAATCGTATGTTTGTAACAAAAGGGACAAAATTTTCTCAATTCCAATCGACTGGGCGTATTATGTCGATTCTTTTGAGTAATATATCTGGAAATGCCCGTTGATTCCTTAGTAACCTGATTTTTAACACAACTGGTACATTCCAACATCACCGTTACTCGGGCATCTTTACTCTTGGCCATGAACCTCCTTTGGTTTTTGATTAATTCAATAATTCAATTCTTTAATTTTCCGATCAGAAGCGAGGAAAAAGAACGAAAAAATAAAAAAAGTAATTCGAAATCTAATTATGTAAAAAAGAAGTATTTCGTTACAATCAATCAATATAATATATTAATAAGAATTAATAGTAATAGAATAATTTCGAACTATAAATTTGGAATTTTAAACTGCGGTACAGCATTACATTTTCATTGAAATATCTTGTATTGTATGATATTGTTGCCTCAATCATCCCATTTTAACTATATTTTTTATTAATTTAATTTTACTTTGAGCCTGACCCGAGTTCGTAGTTTTACCGAGGGGGAATCCCTCTTTATATTTTATTTAAAAAAAGCTAGAAAAAAAGAAGGGAAGGGATTAGTTACAGATATTTGATTATATCTCTAATCTTCTTCCCCTCTTCCCATATCAATAACTAGAATGAAAAAAAGGGGAATATCAACGCATCCGGAAAAAAACGATTGATCTCTATCAATAAACCTGCTAAAGAACCGAACCATAGAGTACTTACTACCGGTGCCACGGAGAGATATGTTTTTAGATCTCGCATTTTAAATCTTCCTCCTTCTTTATTATTTGTAATAAATAATGGTAATACATATATGACCAGATGTGTATATGCACTTAATGACTGACCGCTTGTATTTGTACGCGGAAGCCCTAACTCAAGTTGAAATGTACAAAATAGATATTAGCTTTCTTAATCTTAAAAGAAAAAAAATACGCCCCTTTATGTTATGACAAAAATTCTCTAAAAATATTCATTTTTCTTTTATGGTAGGTCTCATATTTATTTCATACGTTATATAATAGAAGTCTTTTACAAGAATTCTATGATTATATGTTATATGAACCCAAAAAGAAGAAATTACAACGTATTTGTGTATATCAATGGAATAAATAAAGATGTGGAAAACAAAACGGGGATTCTCTACAATGACACTGTAGACCAATTGAAAGGGATGTAGCGCAGTTTGGTAGCGCGTTTGTTTTGGGTACAAAATGTCACGGGTTCAAATCCTGTCATCCCTACCTATTACTTATCTTCTGAACAGTAAAGAGGGATCAATTGAGTTGGACATACCTAAAGTATAATAAATCTTTAATTTTATTTACTTTAATTTTATTTATCGTATATATGCAAGACAGATTGGGGTTACAAAATGTTTATTCTGATAATAAAGCGCTCTTAGTTCAGTTCGGTAGAACGCGGGTCTCCAAAACCCGATGTCGTAGGTTCAAATCCTACAGAGCGTGATTCTGTGTTCTTGTTAGCCGCGCTAGGTCGAAAATTCTCACGGAAATAATTAAACCAATTTTCATTTGACCTCCCGCGGGTTAAAGTACGTAGAAGTAGGAGGTCAATCAAAAAACGGGTGTTAATTAATCAAAGGTCCAATTGATCACCGCGTCTGTATTGTAAATACGCAGTTACGAATAATCCAGCCAAAGTAATCGGAATTAGACCTAAGACGATTCCAAATAGAAAAACTTCAATCATTTCAATTTGTTTGAAAGGAAAAAGGGGAGGTAATATATATCTTTAAATATCAATCTGTATTGACTATAAAATATCAATGATCAAAAATTGGAAGTTACTACGATAAGGAACTATAGAATATATGAACGATCATAGAAAGATTTTTTTTTTTATGAATTGTTTGTTTAATTAATTTCAAATAAGTCGTATCTTGCTCAGACCGATAAATAGAACTGAGGTTATAGTCAAAGCTGCTAGTAGAAAACCGAAATAACTAGTTAAAGTAGGCATTAAAAGGCTAAATGAAATATGTTCTTTTTGTACATATATTTAGAAAGCACTTCCCTAAGTTGCAATTTTGGAAAGATACGAGGATAAACAAAAATATCAACTCCTTGAAAGGATAGATTCAATTGAAAGTTTTTGAGTCATCAAGTATTATAGATGATACTAACAAAAATAGAGTAACATAAGTCAAAAATCAATTAATCATCCGGGACATTTACGCATCCCGCAATTGCGAATCAACAGATTCATTGGGCACTCTTGGGTTAAATAAACAAATATACGTATATAACTAATATATAGAATAGTAGAAATTATAAATTAAAGTAATAATTCCGAACTTTTTTATAACTTAATTCAAAAAAAAAACTTTCTTTGGGAATAAAATTGGAAAAAATTTGGATCGTTTTTTATTGTATCGAAATATCGAATCTTTTTTTTTCGAACGAATCATTAATTCGGTAGTAGTTCATTCAAATAATCTTGCGATTGAAAATAAAAAAAGATATCCCATGATAAGATCAATCAAAACTCGGTT